TATGGTATATGATGATGCGTATAATAGTGAGGTAGTATGGGACAAAAAATAAATCCACTTGGTTTCCGACTTGGTACAACCCAAAGCCATCATTCCCTTTGGTTTGCACAACCAAAAAATTATTCTGAGGGTCTACAAGAAGATCAAAAAATAAGAGATTTTATCAAAAATTATGTTCAAAAGAATATGAGAATATCCTCCGGTGCCGAGGGAATTGCCCGCATAGAGATTCAAAAAAGAATCGATTTGATCCAGGTCATAATCTTTATGGGGTTCCCGAAGTTATTAATCGAAAGTAGACCGCGAGGAATCGAAGAATTACAGATGAATCTACAAAACGAATTTCATTATGTGAACCGAAAACTTAACATTGCTATCACAAGAATTGCAAAACCTTATGGAAATCCTAATATTCTTGCAGAATTTATAGCCGGACAATTAAAGAATAGAGTTTCATTTCGAAAAGCAATGAAAAAGGCTATTGAATTGACTGAACAAGCAGATACAAAAGGAATTCAAGTACAAATTGCAGGGCGTATCGACGGAAAAGAAATTGCACGTGTCGAATGGATCAGAGAAGGTCGGGTTCCCCTACAAACCATTCGCGCTAAAATTGATTATTGTTCCTATACAGTTCGGACTATCTATGGGGTATTAGGCATCAAAATTTGGATTTTTATAGACAAGGGAGAGGAATAACAAAACTTTCATTGTTTTTCCGTCGATAGAACAAAAAGGGGGAAACTCATTCATTCTTTTTCTGGCCAATCAAACAAATTCCGAATTCTTTAATTCTTTTAATTCTATAGGGTTGAATAAAAATTAGATTGACCTTTTGTTTTGATATAATTGCTATGCTTAGTGTGTGACTCGTTGGTTTTAGGGGGTTGGGATTAAAAAAAGACCGGCCCAGTAGTATGAAAACCAACCCATCGCTTCATATTATCTGGATCTAAAGAACCTGTCAAGATATGCCAAATCGGTCATATCTTTGTAGCAACTGAAATTTTTTTACAATTAAACTTTAATGAATTCTAAGTTTAAAACAAAATACAGAACAAGAGTGCGGATAAATGGAAGGGTGAGAGAAAGAAAGAAAAAAATATCAATGATATAGAATTCCAATATGTAAGGTCTATGAGTCCTCTCATAAAAGACAGTGTAATAAAGCATCAATACTAATTGATTCATCCATAATGAAATATTAAATGAATCCTTCTTATAGATTATAGAAGAAAAAACTCAAGAGCTTCGAGCCAATAAAGACTAAGAAGATTGACTCAAGGATAAATTGGATTAGAAGCTTCGTTGTAGAATTCTGACCTAACCATTTAGTACGAAGTGGTGGGGACGAAGGAACCTGTGAATGCAAAAGATTTTATTGAACAAATGAATCTTAATGATTCACTCGTTGGGATGGCGAAATGAACCGGAAATCAATTCATCTATTCGGAGAAATGACGAACAAGTGCTAGGACTGAAATAGAGATTGCAAGAGTCAATATTCGCCCGCGATAATTTTTTTTTTGAATTTGAATTGATAAACCTGAATAAAAGACAAAAGAAAATAAAGATTTAATAGGACGTTCCAAAAAAAAACGATTTTTTATCCAATTTTTTCTAAAAATGTTCTAATATCTATGCAAATAAATTGCAATTCCATTTTGAATCCTTTTATTCGCGAGGAGCTGGATGAGAAGAAACTCTCACGTCCAGTTCTGTAGTAGAGATGGACTTCCGAAACAACCATCAATTATAACCCCAAAAGAACTAGATTCCGTAAACAACATAGAGGACGAATGAAGGGAATATCTTATCGAGGTAATCATATTTGTTTCGGTAAATATGCTCTTCAGGCGCTTGAGCCTGCTTGGATCACATCTAGACAAATCGAAGCGGGTCGACGAGCAATGACACGAAATGCACGCCGTGGTGGAAAAATATGGGTCCGTATATTTCCAGACAAACCAGTTACAATAAGACCCGCCGAAACACGTATGGGTTCGGGGAAAGGATCCCCTGAATATTGGGTAGCTGTTGTTAAACCGGGGCGAATACTATATGAAATGGGCGGAGTAACTGAAAATATAGCTAGAAGGGCGATTTTAATAGCAGCATCCAAAATGCCTATACGAACTCAATTTATTATTTCGGGATAAAAATGTAGAACCAACACAAATGAGTCTTGGGAATGAAAGAAAACCGCAGGTTTCTTTTTTTTGACAAACAATATTTCTTTTATTTTCTTCATCCTTTGCAGTGGAAGAATAGACTCAAAACTTCATATGATTCAACCTCAGACCCATTTAAATGTAGCGGATAACAGCGGGGCTCGAAAATTGATGTGTATTCGAATCCTAGGAGCTAGTAATCGCCGATATGCTCATATTGGTGACGTTATTGTTGCTGTGATCAAAGAAGCAGTACCAAACATGCCCCTAGAAAAATCAGAAGTAGTAAGAGCTGTAATTGTTCGTACCTGTAAAGAACTTAAACGTGACAGCGGTATGATAATACGATATGATGACAATGCTGCAGTTGTGATTGATCAAGAAGGAAATCCAAAAGGAACTCGAATTTTTGGTGCAATCCCCCGCGAATTGAGACAATTCAATTTTACTAAAATAGTTTCATTAGCTCCCGAGGTATTATAAAATAAAATGGGAGCCTGATATCTTTGGGATCTTTGAAAAGAAATAGATTAAGAACTAGATTAATTCGTAGATTATGTCTCACGCATATACCTTGAAAAATTCATATTCATAAACCAATAAAAAAACATGTTAATTAGATCCAATTTTGAGGCACCAAAAATTTTACTTCATCATGGGTAGAGACACTATTGCTGAGATAATAACCTCTATACGAAATGCGGATATGGATAGAAAAAGAGTTGTTCGCATAGCATCTACTAATATTACCGAAAATATTGTTAAAATACTTTTCCGAGAAGGTTTTCTCGAAAACGTCAGAAAACATCGAGAAAAAAACCAAAATTTTTTGGTTTTAACCCTGCGACATAATAGAAGGAATAGGAAAAGACCCCATACCTGTAGAAATTTTTTAAATTTAAAACGGATCAGCCGACCCGGTCTACGAATCTATTCTAACTCTCAACGAATTCCTAGAATTTTAGGTGGAATGGGGATTGTAATTCTTTCTACTTCTCGAGGTATAATGACAGACCGGGAGGCTCGACTAGAAAGAATCGGCGGAGAAATTTTATGTTATATATGGTAATCCTTTTAATATCCAAATGGGATCCGAAACCTCTTCCTATTTGTAAAAAAAAAAGAAAGGGGTGAGTTGTCTAATATCGTTTCTCCTACATTAGTTGATACTTCAAGGGGGCTTTACCTGAAATGAAAGAACAAAAATGGATTCATGAGGGTTTAATTACCGAATCACTTCCCAATGGCATGTTCCGGGTTCGGTTAGATAATGAAGATCTGATTATAGGTTATGTTTCAGGAAAGATCCGACGTAGTTTTATACGGATACTGCCAGGAGATAAAGTCAAAATTGAAGTAAGTCGTTATGATTCAACTAGAGGACGTATAATTTATCGACTCCGAAACAAGGATTCGAAAGATTAGGTGGTTTTTATTCAATACGATTCGAGATGAAAAATTGCAAGAAACTTATTTTCTACCAAGAAGTAAATTCAGAATTAAGATAAGGAATGAAAAATATGAAAATAAGAGCTTCCGTCCGTAAAATTTGTGAAAAATGTCGACTAATCCGCAGACGGGGGCGCATTAGAGTAATTTGCTCTAACCCGAGACATAAACAAAGACAAGGATAATCAGACTCACCAAAGGAATAAACGTACAAATAAAGAATCTGTTTTGACATCACAAATGGATATATTCCATATATTTCTGACTCATATTTATGAGATGCTACAATATGGCAAAAGCTATACCGAGAATTGGTTCACGTAAAAATGTACGTATTGGTTCACGTAAAAGTGCACGTAGAATACCAAAGGGAGTTATTCATGTTCAAGCAAGTTTCAATAATACTATTGTCACCGTTACAGATGTACGGGGTCGGGTCGTTTCCTGGTCCTCGTCCGGTACTTGTGGATTCAAGGGTACGAGAAGGGGGACGCCCTTTGCCGCTCAAACTGCAGCGGCAAATGCTATTCGTACAGTAGTAGATCAAGGTATGCAACGAGCCGAAGTCATGATAAAAGGTCCCGGTCTCGGAAGAGACGCCGCATTACGAGCTATTCGTAGAAGTGGTATACTATTAACTTTTGTGCGGGATGTAACCCCCATGCCACATAATGGCTGTAGACCCCCCAAAAAAAGACGTGTGTAGAAATGAAGAGTGAATAAATTTCAAGAGAAACAAGAGAAATAAATAATTCAATCAAATAAAATATTATTACTATGGTTCGAGAGAAAGTAACAGTATCTACTCGGACGCTGCAGTGGAAGTGTGTTGAATCCAGAACAGACAGTAAACGTCTTTATTACGGGCGCTTTATTCTGTCTCCACTTATGAAAGGACAGGCCGACACAATAGGCATTGCGATGAGAAGAGCTTTGCTTGGAGAAATAGAAGGAACATGTATCACACGCGTAAAATCTGAGAATGTCCCGCATGAATATTCGACTATAACGGGTATTCAAGAATCGGTCCACGAAATTATAATGAATTTGAAAGAAATTGTATTGAGAAGTAATCTATATGGAACTTGTGGCGCGTCGATTTGCGCCATGGGCCCTGGATATGTAACTGCTCAAGATATGATCTTACCGCCTTATGTGGAAATCGTCGACAATACACAACATATAGCTAGCTTAGCAGAACCCATTAATTTGTGTATTGGATTAGAAATCGAGAGAAATCGGGGATATCTTATCAAAATGCCACATACCTTTCAAGATGGAAGTTATCCTATAGATGCTGTATTCATGCCTGTTCGAAACGTGAATCATAGTATTCATTCCTATGAAAATGGGAATGAAAAACAAGAGATACTATTTCTC